CATTATGGCAGGGTAACGTTTCACAGTTTAATGAATCTTCCACTTATTTGATGGGATGGTTAAGAGATTATCTATGGTTAAACTCTTCACAACTTATCAATGGATATAACCCGTTTGGTATGAATAGTTTATCAGTCTGGGCATGGATGTTCTTATTTGGGCATCTTGTTTGGGCTACAGGATTTATGTTCTTAATTTCCTGGCGTGGTTATTGGCAGGAATTGATTGAAACTTTAGCATGGGCTCATGAACGCACACCTTTGGCAAATTTGATTCGATGGAAAGATAAACCAGTAGCTCTTTCAATTGTGCAAGCAAGATTGGTTGGATTAGCTCACTTTTCTGTAGGTTATATATTCACTTATGCGGCTTTCTTGATTGCCTCCACATCGGGCAAATTCGGTTAATTATTTATGTATTCTATCCGCAATAATATATTTTTTTTAATAAAAAAAATATAGGTATGCACTCTTATATTTATTTCTACATCTAGGATCCGATTTGTATCATTATCATTGATAATAAGAGGAACTGAAGCATTATGGCAAAGAAAAGTTTGATTTATCGGGAGAAGAAGAGGCAAAAATTGGAAAAAAAATATCATTTGATTCGTCGATCCTCAAAAAAGGAAATAAGTAAGATTCCGTCGCTAAGTGAGAAATGGAAAATTCATGGAAAATTACAATCCCCACCGCGTAATAGTGCACCTACACGTCTTCATCGACGTTGCTTTTCGACCGGAAGACCGAGAGCTAACTATCGAGACTTTGGACTATCTGGACACATCCTTCGGGAAATGGTTCATGCATGTTTGTTGCCAGGGGCAACAAGATCAAGCTGGTAAGGATTTAAGTATCCCTTAATTTTTCTATTTTTTTTCTATGATCGATGAGGCCCCTTTACCATTCTGTCTAAATAGGCTATTCTATTTGTACAGATATGGAATAGGGGCTCATTCAATTCTTCTTTGTTTATTAGACTTTAGTCCAAGTTTTTTTGTTTCATCGCGGGGTAGAGCAGTTTGGTAGCTCGCAAGGCTCATAACCTTGAGGTCACGGGTTCAAATCCTGTCTCCGCAACATTTTTTTTTCAAGAAATGTAAGTTTGATTCTATTAATTAGTCATTAATGAATACTTGTCTTTTGGGACGCGAGGAAAAAATTACTATATTTCCCGGTCAACTATACCTAATCTTTTATCTTTTTGAATCCATTTATATTTGGGCGGATAGCGGGAATCGAACCCGCGTCTTCTCCTTGGCAAGGAGAAATTTTACCATTCGACTATATCCGCATTTTTTGCCTTCTTGATAAGAAATTTATGGATAATATTTGTTCAAAGCTAGACGAGATACACTCTTTGGTTTGGGGTCATTTCATAAAATGAAACCACCAAATCAATTCAATTAACAATTCTATTAATATATATAAATATATATATTAATATTATATATTAATATTATATTTATTCTATATATTGAAATATTGAATATTGAATTCTATATTCAAAAATATATGATTCTTCTATTTCCATAGAATATTATATTCTATATTGATATTTGCTATCAATTTTTTATTAGTTTTTTTATTTAGCTATTTATTACTATTTCCTATTTAGTAACTATTTATTAATCTTTTATTCATATTTCATTCAAGTTCCAGAAGTTCGACCCCCCCTCTCATTTTTTTCTTTATTTGCATTTTATGGACTTATACTTAATATTGAATTTGAATGTGTAATTCATGGAATGGGAGGGGTCATCTCATTTTTGGATCTGCAACGAATTAATTCAAGAGATAAGAGAATTAAGGATACCCACCAAGAAGACTAATCCAATCCATAAAGATGTACCAGAAAATACAACATTTTTGTTACTCGACCAACCATCAGGAGACGCAAATACAACGGGTACACTAATCAGTAAGATTGATGAAGTAATAATTAATGCAAAAACAGCCAATTGGAAAGCAATAGTCATGTTTTTAATCCTCCAAGCTATTAACAATATACACCATTTAATCCTCTTACCCACTAAAAAAGTTTAATAAATAAAGGGATTTTATCATGAATCCGTTGATTCGAGATGACTTAGTTCCAATTTCTTTTTACCACTTTTATTCTATTCGGACATGAAGTTAAAGGTTCTTTTTGACTTCCCAAATGGGTATACTGGATCGCGTATCTCATTTATTTATATAGCCAGATTGATAGACCTATAAAGAAAGTCACACCCTATATCTTTCTCTACATAGAGATCGTATTAACTCATGGGGCTATGTTCTATTTGGCGAAAAAAAAATAAAATAGAAATTGTCTTTCGGAGAGATGGCCGAGTGGTTGATGGCTCCGGTCTTGAAAACCGGTATAGTTCATAAAAATAACTATCGAGGGTTCGAATCCCTCTCTCTCCTTTTGTTGGATGACTATCTTTTTATCTTTATTGGCTTTTTTTACTTCTTAGCATGATAAATAAAGGAGAATGGCTCGGCTGGATAGTATA